TAATAAATGACTTTTCTAACATTTGACTCCTTACTGCTGAAGGAGTTGGTCGTACACTTGAAAGATAACCCAGAAAATCGAGAAAATGATTGGATAATTGGTTTATATGAATCCTATCCGGTTGAGACCAAAAGTAAAAATGGCATTCCCATAAATTTACAAGGTAATATTTCCATTTCTTCATCAGAAGAGGGGTTCCTTTTGAAGACAAAATGGATTTTCCTTGAAATCTGAAATACTGTATGAAAGGATCCTTGAACAACCATAGGATAGTATGAAAATCATTACGAAAACCCACTAAAAAATGTTCTATTTTTCTATAAAAATGTGTTCGATCAAGAAAAGCTCTAGAAGATGTTGATCGTAAATGATAAGATTGTTTACGGAGAAAAAAAAATATGGATTCCGATTCATATACATGAAAATTATATAGGAACAGGAATAATCTTTGATTCTTTTTTGAAAAAAAGAGAATCATTTTCGTTTTTTGAGTCATAAGACTATTCCAATTATGATACTTGTAGAGAAAGAATCTCAATAAGTGCAAAAAGGGAGCATCTTGTATCCAAGAGCGAAGGGTTTGAACCAATAGTTCCAGATGGATAGGGTAGGGTATTAGTATATCTAATACATGATTTAAATGTAATAATTTATCCTCTAAAAATGGAAATATGGAATGAATTGATCGTAAAGTAGTCATAGATTTGTCTATTTCTTTACTTTCTGGGGAAGATACTAATCGCAGTGAGAATGGAAGTTCCACAATGACTGCAACCCCCTCTGATATCATTTGAGAATCCAAATTTGGATTATGCCCGAAAAAAAAATTTGGATTAGAATCATTCGAAAAAATAATCAAATGCTTCTGTTGATACATTCGAGTAATTAAACGTTTAACAATTATTAAACTATATTTATTGTCATAACCTAAATTTTCCATAGGCTCATAAAGAATCGATTTATTTAACCCATGATCATGAGCAAATGCATAAATGTATTCCTGAAAGAGAAGTGGGTATAGGAAGTCCCGTTCTCGCGATCTATCTATCTTTAAATATCCTTGTAATTCCTCCATTTGAAATTCGATTTGAACCAAAACCGGGGATTTCTTGGGTCATCAAATGATACGATACATAGGTACGATACAGTCAAAACAAGGTATCAAGGTATATAGTAAGAAAAGATACCTTGGAAATGATTAATCCATGGATTCTCTCTTTTTCCATCCGATTGGTTCTTGTTCGTTATAAGATACCGAAGATAGTTAGAAATCCTTTATTTTTGCAACCCGATCGCTCTTTTGACTTTAGAATTTTTTTCTCAATATACTGTTTCTTTTACACATTCGTCTCCGCACAGGGATATAATTAATAGAATAGTTAGGATTCAAAAAAAAAAGGGAAGAATCGACTTATTAAAGTGATTTCATAACCTTTGCTCACCCCAGGGACTAATATATTTCTAACGTATAATTAGATCGGGTAATTGGTAATTATTCGAATTAAGAACCGAAGCTCGTTGCTCTTTTTGTTTCCCTATAATTGGAGCTTTTTGGCTCTATCCATTTATTCACTCGATCCAACCATAATTGATTTTTTGTACCGCTCTAAGAATTAAAACTCTAAGAAACAACTATTTTGTACCGATCCCGTAAGGGTTCGGTATTCTATCTTAAAGTTATTCATTTATGATATGAGTTATTCATTTATACGACATGCTGTTTTTTCCATTCGTTCCCTCTCAGGATCAGTCGGGGTCTTACAAACTCTACCAACGCTATGGACGAATCCGTTGCTTCATCCAAATGTGTAAAAGATTTTAGCCGCACTTAAAAGCCGAGTACTCTACCGTTGAGTTAGCAACCCAAAAATAGAATTATGGTGTATAGATACGATCGGAATAAAAAAAGAGAGATTGGATTGCGCAACCCCATCAAAAACATTTTTTTTTTAGTAAATTATGAACATAAAAATGAACAGCTATAATGAAAATCTTTAAAATTCCCGGATAAGATAAATGAAATATATACCAGATATATAAATGAATAAGCCCTTTATTATTCTTTAATATTCAATATTCTAATCTGAATATTCTATTCTTTTAATTAGTAATTAGAATTTATAATAAGAAAAAAGAAAAAATATTTTTTCTTATTCAGAAGAGACTTTCTCTTGTTGTATCAATCGAATCTAAGTAACCTATCGCTTACATGAAGTAAAGTAAAAAAAAAAAAACATGAAGTTGAAGTAAGTAAAGTAAAAAAAACTTATAGAACGTGGATAAATAGATCTATTTATCCACGATCAATTATATTTGTTCAATACACTATTGTCAATATGAACGTTGAGAAAAAAATAAAAAATAAAATAATACGATAAAATAATAAGAACTTGTGTTGGATTGGCATTTCATAGATAACCTACCTAGAGAATAAAAAAAGTGTAGATGTAGAAAAGAAAAAAAATAATCAAGAATAAAACCTCGGGTTTATTCAATATCCATAAAGATACCATAAAAAAGCTCGGCCCCTTTAGTGGAGTCTCGCCAAAAACTACCCGATTGGGAGATAATACCATACATAATTTTATGGATAGAACAAAAGATGGTAAAACGGGAAGGGGAATAGAACAGTGAAGAAAAAATTACACAAAACTAGACTAGCTCTTTATTTTCTCGTTTTTATATATTTATATATATGTTGTATGAATTGAATTTTATTTCGCGTAATTAACGCGAAGTTCCTTAAATATCTCCGACTTCTTTAAAATATCATGAACAGTTTCCGTAGGTTGAGCGCCTTTTTCAAGGAAATATAAAATGGCGGGAACATTTGAAGAAGCTTGATTTTTTATTGGATCATAAAAACCCACTTTACGAAGATCTCTTCCTTCTCTTCGGGATCGAACATCAATTGCAACGATTCGATAAATGGCTCATTGGGATAGATATCGATGAAAAATTCCCCCCTTAGAAACGTATAGGAGGCTTTCTCCTCGTACGGCTCGAGAAAGAATGATTCTAATGTCATAGTATATAGAGTGGCAACTGGATCCATAAAATAATCAATTCAATTAAACCGAAACTATGATTTTTTTCGTTTTTTTTGTCGAAAACCCGAAAAACCATTCGTTCTTATAACTCAAGTTGGATAATTCTCAAAGAGTTCAAAGGAAAATCCCGAGTCCTTGACATTTCATTTATTGAGCTGTCTCTAACCCACTTTTTTGTCTCGTTTAGAATCCATTTTTTGAATTCCTTTTTTGATTTTGTTCAAAGTGTTGAGACAAATTAAATTGGTGTTTTCTTGTTCCAGGATCGTTTATCTTCGTTTTAAATCATTGGGTTTAGACATTACTTCGGTGATCTTTAATCGTTTCAAAATGGCAGCAACATACCTTTTGTTATTTATTGACTATCGAAGAATCGTATGAACGCTTGATTCCCGTGTGATACACTTTATGATCGAAATAGTTTTTTAAATTCCCCAAAAAATTTCAAATCCAAAAGGTTATTTTATTCCAATTGAATCTTTTGAATTTCTATATCGAAGATATGCTTACGAAGTTGTTCTAACTTATTGATTGACATTAACCATAGATCCTTACCTCTGAGAAATTAATTAATCTTTTCCGCGCGAGCTCCATCGTGTATTATTTACTTTAACTAGCAACCCCATTTAGTTGGGTTGTGGGTTGGTTAAAGTAAATACATACTTAGAACCGAACAAACTATGTCGAGCCAAGAGCACCTTATAATTTATATATTATAAAATGGTGGATGTAAGAATCCACAACCGATCATTCCTTCAAGTCGCACGTTGCTTTCTACCACATCGTTTTAAACGAAGTTTTACCATAACATTCCTCAAGTTTGTTTGGAACCGGTATGGAATTGATTCAATATGGAATCATGAATAATCATTTAATTTACTCAATGGATACATAATCAATCATGATATAATCATAATAGAATTATACTTTGATTTTTCTATTTCTATATATAATTATATATAATATATATTTCTTTTTTTTGTTCCAGAAGCAATTCTTATCAACCAGCACTCTTATTATGATGTGAACCCTTAGGAGTAATTCATCGAATCGCTTAAAAAAAGATCTCCTTCAATAGATGGTATTTAACTAGAACTTTCTCTAATATAGATTGTATATTCCTATTGCTAATTGTAGTTGCTGTGGTACATAATAGTACAAAAAATATTGAAAAAGCGGATCCAAGGCATGAAAATATCCTCTCGATCCATTTATTTATGATACATGAAGGATAGAAATACAGATCAAGCTCCCTTACTTTAGCGATTTACTTCCAAAAGGGAGGGCAAAATTCTCCGAACCCTTGTTGTTTTATTTTAGTTAGGTTCAAGTTTGACGGGAATAATATTCTACGACTAGCAATTCATTTATTTCCAAACCGACCCACTTACTATCTATTATTTGATTGACTGATCCTTTATATTGGGATGAGTGAAGAGTTAAATGTTTTGGCAATTTTTCACGGAGAGATGAATCAAGAAAATTTTGAATCAGAGCTCTGGATTTTTGTTCATCCCTTGTAGTAATAATATCTCGAGGTTTGCATCGATAACTTGGTATATCTACTATATGACCATTAACTAAAATATGCCTATGGTTAACTAATTGTCGGGCTCCAGGAATGGTCGAAGCCATACCTAAGCGAAAAAGGATGTTATCCAAACGCATTTCAAGTAATTGTAGTAAAACCTGACCTGTTGATCCTTTGGCTTTTCCAGCGATATGAACGTATTTAAGTAATTGTCTTTCCGTTAGACCATAATGAAAACGCAATTTTTGTTTTTCTTCTAAACGAATACGATATTGAGATCTTTTTCCGGAGCGTGATTGGTTTCTAGGATCACTTCCGGGTGTGCCACTAGTACATCTGATAATTTTTAATTGGCTAGTTAGTCCTGGTAAAACACCCAGACGGCGTATTTTTTTGAAACGAGGCCCTCGGTAACGAGA